TTTCATTTAGTAGGGAAGTTGTTTTCCCGCCCCGGCGTAGTAAGAATCAATAGATTCGCCAAGGAAAGACAAGGGAAAAGCAATGCTTTTTCTTAGCGCCCTTTCTAACGAGTTAGCCAATCCACTTCTTGTCTTCACTTTGGTAGGCCAAGGTGTAAACGAACATAGATAAGCTAACCAGCATACTTTCTATGTTGAATAGAGGGCTGGTATCTTTCTTTTTGAATGAACTAAACCACCCCTCCAACGCAAAGCAAGAGAGGCTAGCGAATAAGCAGACGAGGACTCTACTACCCAACCTAAAGTCCCAGCTAGCAAGTCAAAGTCTTCGTTCCTATGTTTGAATCAGCGGGGCTTCCCTCTGTCCTAGTTCCAGAAAGTCCCTTAGCCAGACTAGCTTCTTATCTTGTTTACCTACCTTGTTCCGCTAGCCCAGTAGAGAGAAGGAGTATAAATAAGAGGCCTGCCCTTTAAGTTGGTCCTATTCCGTGCAAGCTTTCTCATTCTTTGGGTCTAATCCTACCAGACCTTTGTACACCGAAGGTGGCTAATCCCTCCTCTTTTTATGATATGCCCTTCTTTGGTCAGAATAGAGACATAGAAGAAGAGTTCACACTGAGTCGATTCTCTTGGGGGCACGTAAGAACCCTGAAATCACAACCAAATAAAACCAACTTTGCTTAGAAAGTAGAACAACAGCCTTCATTTATGCGAATAATCCGGTAGCTACTTCGGTCGGACCCATCCAAGCAAGATTTCTCATGCGATCAAGGGCATAGAATGGAAGAGGGGCTTTCCCTACCACATAAGCCACTAGATATATATTTAGTGTTTTCCTGCAATAAGGGCGATTACTTAGCCAGGCACCAAGCCATTCCCTGTACCTTAGTTTCCCCCGTATGGAGCCACCGTCGCAGTATAACCATGGCATGCGGGCTCGTACTCTACATCGCGTATTCGACTGGCGCTCGAGTATGCCTTCATCGCACTAGTGTCACTGTGGTAGTTCACACCGCTCTTCATCTTCGAGAGCTCTCTACGGGTAGCCGCACTTTAGTGGGTTCCGAATCCGTTACAGGACAGTAGTAATCACAGCTTTCTTGTCCCATTTTACTTTGTTTGCGTAATTTTTTCATTCATCTCGAACTGTCATCCTCTTCCCGGCTCGGAGCGCTAGCCTCGTGGTGAATTACTTCGGCGTTGAGGAGGATTCCACTTTCGAGCTCAAAAGGCTTTCTGTGATCACTCTACAATAAAAGGGAACCTGCTTTATCTCCAAGTTAGTCCTCACTTTTTTATGAACAAACTAGGGAACTTAGTAGATTTAATCCTATAAGTCAAGGGAGTGCTTCCCGTAAGGAGAAGCACGACCGGTTCTCAACTGTCTTCCCTTTCCTCACTCAATGGTTTTCAACAAAGATTTGAACCTTGGGGATAACCATTACATTAGCATTGAGCGGGGGCTAGGGCGAGATCAACACGATTCGTTGCGTCAACATCAACAGAAGACGATTCTATGCATCCAGCCAGGAATTTTCCTCTCCCCAAGGGGGATCGGACGATTTTCTTTCAAAAGAAGGGGCTGCCTTGGATGAAACTCTATCAATTGGGATTCGGGACTTCGACTACTGGAATTCGTCTTTTTCTGCTTTAAGAAAGGCCCTTAAAGAGCTTTTTAAGACAAAAGAAAAGGCCTAAGACCAGACCTCCAGAAGGAAGCAAAAAGAGTTGTTACGCTGCATCTAATATCTATATCTGAGCGACGGAACTTCTTAACCACGGTCTTAGCTTAGAGAAAGAGCCAAAGCAGAAAGATAACCCGGATTTCCACTATTCTGTCTTTGAATCTATGTCCTACAAGACAAGCACTAAATGGAATTTATAGAGGTGCGTAGCAAGGTATCCCAGCCTTAAGGTTGAGGACCTTGTAAAAGATGGCTATGGTGTACCGTACCCGAAGCTAATTGAGATTGTTTTTGGATCAAGGCAAGTGAGATATAGAAAGCGTATCTGCGACATCCCATAGAGTAGAATAACCGAACAAACTTTTGCCAATTCACTTGAGTGAGATAGCTTCGTCACTATCTTATATCTCAATCGGGACGGCTGTAGTTGTCCATTCCTTGACTACGAAAGCATGCTCCCCCTTTTCAATCTCCATCCAGGAACAACGACCATCTACGAGAAGGCATCGAGGTTGGAGCTCAAACCTTCAGACCAGTAAATGATTGCCTAGCTAGCGCATATCGAAGAGTTTGAGCAGTGGCCTTTGTTCACATCCTGATTGGGTTCCATCGAGGTTGGAGCTCAAACCTCTTGTTGCGACAAATCGAGTTGCAGCACATGATGAGTGCCCATCTTTCCCGAAGCGACACTTTGTTCCACTCTTTTCATTTATACTGCACTAGAGCTGGCATGATCACTTCTATATCTTACAGCACCTTACGATGTTCATGACCTATTTATGTATTAACATAGTAGTATTGCGATAGGTCGTAGCAATGCACTAAGTTTTTCTTTCATGGGCGCATACCAATGAGGCCCGCTCTATCACTATCTACCGACTTTTGAGAAAGAATGTTGGGAGGGGTAAGCCAACGGGGACTTACTCATAGGGATTATTTTTCTTCTTTTGTTGTTATTCTTTCTTTCCCTGCGCTCATTCTGTCTTATCCAATCAAATCAGTGCCTTTGCGAGTGTGAATGCGAGCGGGAAGTCCATCCTCTTAATCCAGCCAAGCATGCGTCAAGGGGAAGATTTTCTATCCTTTAGCGCCAACCTAGGTCTCTTTGAATCCGATGTCTTAGGAGAGGGAAAAAGAGATGAAAGCAATGTCTCTTGTTAGCAGTCTAGCGAGCCAACGCTCATTCCAGTCAGTCCGAACAATACAGTAGAGTAGTAAGAATAAGTAAGGAAAGTAGCTAGGGAAGTAGGCTTAGCTCTTGTGCACATCTTTTTAGGGGTTTTACTTGCTTATAGGAAGTCGAGCTTTTCATTTTAACAGAAATGGAAAGAAAGAGGAACTTTCGGACATTAGTGGAAGAACGGTTCATTTCCTATTTCTATTCTAGGGTTGGACAAAAAAGAAGACAATAGCGAGAAAGGAAAACAAGTAGGTACTCATGAATAAGAAGAGAGAGGCTTGGTAATGAACAGCGGAACTCCGATTGATTGGCCTATCGGCAGCTCATCCCCTAATATTAGATGGACATATGTAGTTGCGTATTTAAAAGATTTGTTTCTATCCTTAACAACAAGTTTCTACTCTAGTCAATCAGATCGCTTTCCCCTTTTGCTCTTGCTATAGGACACCCGAACCACTATTGGACGAGATAGATTGAATGCTTTTAACGTAGCATCGGGAGTTCAATTGGCTGGCTAACCTTTCTATAATGCCCCTACTATACCAACCCTGTATTTCTAAAATCCATTTAGGAATCTTAATCAGCTTTTGACCTCGCACCATTAGATCGAAGCTCAGTGGCGCGTCTGGGAGATGGAGACCCCCAGAAGAGTAGACCGATATGCCTATTTTTTTTATATAAGAAATTTCTTACTTATAACTCATCTTATTAAGAGGCAAGAGGACTACTACCGGGCTTATTCCTCAAAGAAGGTATTCTCTAGCAAGCACACTCTTCTTCTTTCACACCTGAAAACAGAATGAAAGGACTAGCATAGCAGGATGGGATGGGCAATAAGCACCAAATGAAGAAAGAAAATGAGTTAGGTCAGGATTAAGAAATAGCCGGTAGTAAGGTAAGCTGGAAAACTGACGTTAATGGCTTTCCTTGCTCGTACTGGGAATGCTGTCTAATGCCTTTTATAATCATTATGTGGTTAATTACATATTATATGAAATGAAAGGGAATTACTTTAGCGAAAACTGTGGACTACTTGTAATAAAAGTGCTCCCTCCGGTTAAGGAAGTATCTCAATAGCTGCTATCTCTCTTACTCTTAAGCTTTCTGGCAGTGAGTGAGGCTTTAACGAGCCTGTAGCGGGCGTTCTGTCTGTCCTTATACTTCACGTCTCCTCGCGAAGAGGAGCCGAGAATTGCACTTGGTGACAAACCAAATAGTCCAACAACCGAGTCTTCTTAACTTACTTCATCACCATTGTACTTCTCACAGTACCAATCTGGTCCTGTAGTCTGATAAAGAGTCGAAATATAGCCCGCCATAAGAACCGAACTATGCCTCCCGGCTAGGGTAGGTAAAGCAACAGGAAAGCGGACCTGTTGTGGATTGTTATTTTAAAAATACCCCCTCGCTTTCCGGACTGGTAATTAGAGTATCCCCTCGGTCTCTGTCTTCTGGTGTAAGTCAGAAACTCATCCAGCAAGCAAACAAGCGACCTTGAGGGAGCGATAAACATGGTTTGTGGGTGTTCTGAGCTGCTAATCCTGGAAAGGGATTCTCGGCGAATCGTCTGCTTGCTGGACTAGGCATCAAAACGTCTTGCCTTGCAAAGGATTATTATCCTATTTCCTAATAGTCTACTTAGAATCGTAAAGGGCCCGGGAGAAGAGCCAAAGTGATCTGCGGCAGAGAGAGCTAGGATGCAGTCCTTCGAAGAAGAGGTACATATGGCATGGGAGCGAGTTCCATCTAGTTCAGTTGATTCCCAAGCAAAGAAGGAAGAAGGGAAGCAAGCTAAAGCTACCTTGTACCGCCCAGAAAAAGGGGCTTGTCTCATCTTACTCTTTCACAGGAAAGGGATTTTGAGTCAAGGCACATCCGCTCTTACTCTGACTGCCCTACTAGGAGCTCTTGGTCTTACCGGTACTAGTCTTATCTGTAAGAGTAGGATCAGTTTTAGCCGTAACTGAAGTTGTCTTTGAAATTTCATCACTAACCACAGTTGGAGGGTGCTATTGACTCCGCTGTGGATGGGATTCATACTAAGCCAATCCCCTTGAAGTAGCAGTCAAGGATGAGTTCTTTCCATTAGCTTCTTCGTAATGAGGTTAGTTAGCGGGAAGTGTTCGAGCAAGGAAGCTAAGACAAGCAATCAGTACACGAATCCCTTCCGGGTTCCCTACTCTAATAGAGTCAGTGCCCTGTTCAGTTCTTTTCGACCTGCCCCGAAGCGAAGGTCAAGCAAGGTGCAATCCAAGCAAAGTGAGAAGAGCAGGCGAGAGATACAAATATTTCATTTACAAGATTTCCACCCTGGGGCGGCAATAGCCTGAGGTTATGTTCCCTTTCCAATGAGTATGGTTTGTGATGCTTTTTCCCTTTCCTACTTTCGCTGGAAAGCTGTTTTCTTATGTTGGACCTTCTTTCCTGTCAATGCTGGTCTGGTAACAAAGGTAGGCTTAAAAGAATGTACAGGGGAATGAATTCTTAGAACTCTGGCCTGGGGCATGGAAGTAGCTCGGTTTTGTGAAGCTCTTTTCGAACAGCTAGGGCCAACCCGTAAGCTAAGAAATTCCGAACCTGCTCCGCGCTCGCCTCATAACCCGTATATTTTTTCTCGTTGGCTGTCAACTAGATTCTCGTTTTTATCGACCATACATAGTTTTCTTTGCTTCTGCCTTTTGGGGCTATATCCATCTCTGCTGGTTCTTTCTCCTTCAATGCCCTGACCGATGCCTCATTTTACTTGGAAGCTCCTTGCGATCTTTTCTCTTCGAACTTCTGGGATGCCAACCAACCAGACTAACTCACCTTGCAGAACAAAAAAGCAATCTATATTTTTGAATTGAGATGAGACCCTGAATAACTTCACTGCCAAGAGGATCCGGCAGGTACCGCTTAATCTTATCTTTTTTTATATTGATTGAATACAGAATAAATAGCCTTTTCCCTCCGAGTGCGCTTTCATTCTATGGGATAGATTCCTTCCGATCGTAAGATACAATACACGATTTTTTTTATGCAATTATTTTAGGAAACTCCAAACTAGGCTAAGCCCTCTAAGGCACCCAGTTGATGCTAGGCCGGGTTCTGAGGACATGTTCTCAAGTTTCATTGACAGATCGGGCACAATCATCCTATCCGAAGCGGAAGGTTCTACGAGCTTTTTCTTCTCCTATTTCATTTCGATATCTCTACCGTCCCTCCCTTCACACGGGAACGAACAGGCGAACTGTAGAATGCAGGAGCAGCCCATTCAGGCTTGGTCAATTCAAATATATTGAACTCATTCTAGGCCGGAACCGTAGCCAAGTGGCTAAGGCATGAGTCTGCTCCATATGCTTTATTAATTAATAATAAGAAGGAGAGACTTTCGATGAAGCCTGGAAAAAGGAAGAATAAACCTTTCCAGACTTTCCCGATAATAGGTATTTCACTTGTAGCAGGAAAAGAGAAAAGATTCGAAGAAGAGGGCGTGCTTGAAGCGGAAGAAGAAAGGGAATAAAACTAGTTCAATGACCATCCATAAGCCTTGATCGGAGCCTGGTCTGGGATCGAGAATTTGCCCTAGAATATCCAAATTACGAGTAGAAGGGCGTAGTAATCGACGAAATGCTCCGGGGAGTTGAAAATAAGCATAGATCCGGAGATTCCCGAATAGGGCAACCTTTCGAACTGCTGCTGAATCCATGGGCAGGCAAGAGACAACCTGGCGAACTGAAACATCTTAGTAGCCAGAGGAAAAGAAAGCAAAAGCGATTCCCGTAGTAGCTCGAGCAAAGCGAGAGGAGAAAAGAACAGGTAGGTCGAGCTACCGTCAATCCGGTCAGTCTTCGCTTCTTTGGTTATTAGTCGATCTCCCGTTGTTACAGTATAACCTCAAAACAACTCTCTACGATCCAAGGATCGGAACTTCTCTTAGTAATCGTAGGAGCTTCTTTCTTTTTGACTCTATAGCAGACATCTTGGGACCGGATTGATGTCCTCTACATATCCCATTTTTACCTCTTCAATTGCTTGTTGGGTTTCTTCTGTTGACAAGCAGCGAAGCCAAAGTGGATCATATGATCACAGAGTTTCGTTCAAGTACGCATATTGCGTGACTTCTTCTTTTCAACTCCTTACTTTGCCGGTAAGATCCCGTGTTTGAAATAGAAAACGAACGGTCCAATAGGTAATTGGAACTTATGCACAAGTCCTTACATTCACTTCCACTCTTTCTGGCAGTTCAGTTAGCTCGAAAGGGATGGGAGAATGCCTTCTTCGACGAATAGCTGGTGCTCTAGCCAATAAAAAAGCTTTTTTCATATTTCTTTTTATTGCATTAGTCTTCGTGCATTACTGGATTTCCTGTTGCTGCAAGGAAGCTGTTTTCAAGTTTGACATTTTCCTACAGACTCCGCTGCTATTGCCATTTCATTCCCTGCTATAGTTAATCCAATAGGCAGAGAAGAGGACAAGTACCTCGTCGATATCCTTTGCTTCGGATCGGAATCGAATGCGCTCTTTTAGCTGTTAAGAGCATTAAATCCTGAAAGCAGGAAAGGTCCAATTCCATGTGTTGCGCATGATTAGGGTTAGGGCAAGAAGTTCCTTCCGTCACCTTCGCCTTCTTGCATCGAGTCGGAATATCCCTCTTTCGTACATGAGTAGACTGCTCGCTACGCCCTTTTTCACTCCTAAATAAGTTAAGCGTCACTCATACCTGGCTTTCCAGCTTTGACTTCTGTGACTATTTGCCCTCCTCTTCCGCCATAAGCGCAGGGCTGACGTTTCTCCTTCTTCTTTAGGATTCCTATGTTGAGTTGAGTCTAGTGATAGGTAAACCTTGAGGGAAGGAATCCGGGATCGGTTTCATTCTCTTTGCTGACCTTAGGGACCTAAAGCATCTAGTAATTTCTCTTGATTAGCCCTCTCTCCAGCTCTAAGAAATGGAAGGGCTAAAGTGGCACCCTACACATGAAAGGGACTTTATCAATACAAGGATTAGGACCTGAATGAAAGGCTTACTGAAAGTCTTATGCCTTAGGGCCAATCCACTCGATACAAGACTTACAACACAAAGAATCCCTACAAGAAAAGAAGGAGACTTTACTTAGAGAGGGGCAAATGAACCAACAAAGAGGAAACTGTCTCGAGAGCCCTGAAATTGAGCCTTCTTCGTCACCCCTTCGAGAGTCAGCCCCATCGTAAGGCTTTCAGTTGTAAATCCGAGTTCTCGTTACTACCGAATCCGTAGAAGACTTTCAAATGAGAAAAGAAGACGAAAGGTACGGCGGACTTGGATCAACTTCTTAGTCTTGGGGCTTGCTTGTAAGATTCTACTTTTTTATATAAGCTTCAAGGTAAAAATGCGCATTTGAGGCCCTTTTTACAGGGGCTCAGTTATGATGGACGAGAGGATAGGTCTTTTTTTACTCTTTTTTCGGGTGTGAAAGGCCCGTTGAAAATGATTCAACTGAAGCTCCTAAGTACGGTCCGATAGCCACTATAGCCACAAAAGGGGTCATATCCTGTTGAAGAGGAAGTGAAAGGAGCGAGACCTCGCGGAGTAGGTACGGAAGGGGAGGCCTCTGAAGAGGTAGTGAAAACCGTTTCTTTCAGCGAGGCAAGACAAGAGAGGATCTTTCTTTTAGGACCACATAGCCTAATTGAGACCTGAGGGAAGTAAGGAAGCGAAAGCTGCGATTCCTCAAAGACTAGCAAGGCTTACTCTAAGAGCGGTAAGAGCAGATAAGAGAAGAGCTCCCCATGTGACTAGACGAATTCCGTAGCTACGTATTTTGTAACAAGGTATGCTATAGCAGCTTCTGATTCCGGAGATTCTATCTCTCGCTATGCTTTTATGAGTGGATTTGAGAGTGCGGCATAGCTCTCCTGAATTTTAGGAAGGTTCTAACCTTAATGAAAAGGTAAGTTTGAAGAGAGATTGGGAGAAGTTCCCGAGTGTGAGACCCCCTAAAGAAAGGATCTTTCTGCTTTTTTGTTTCCTAATATGTGTGTACATATTGATTGTATCAGTACTACCAGCGAGCTAAGAGCTAACCCCTTTCTTTTTCTATGGCCTTTTAATACTCACCCCTGAAAGTGAAATAGAGATAGAGAGAATCTATTAAGTTGGAAGGCGGAAAGAAGCACTGACTAAGACTTGAATGGAGATGGGGCATACAGGGCAAGTGTACTAGCATCTGAGTTTCCAGCTTTTGAATGAAGGTTTGTCAAACCCTAAGCTGCTACTTAGAAAGGGGGCGTAGCGGGTAAGGCAAAAGAAAAGGTGTCCGCCTAGACTACTGCCACTTTCTTATGTGAATACCTGGTTCTTTCACTCCTCAATCTCACTCTTTAGTGAAAGTCTCTATTTCACTTTCAAAAAGCAGTCTACAAAAAATTCCCTCTTCGATGCTAAGAATAGGGTCTTGTCTCTTTCTAGTAAATAGAATCATTCCCATCATGACTGTAAAGCAATGGAATGAGCGATCTCAGATGTCATTCTTGCATCATGATGCCGAGAACCGTCTGCTCTCTCTTTCTTACTTCAGAGTAGGTAAACCTTAGTTCACTCATACCCTTAGGGGCTGAGACTGAATCGGTTCTTTTATCCGTGCTTCGCAAAGCAGAGGAATGCAAGGCGGGATAGTGAAAGCACCCCTTAGGCTAGCTAGATCCAATCAATAGCAAGATTTACTTCCATGGCCAGAGACAGGCATTCCTACTATCTAAGTAGCGTGCTATCAAGCATTCCTACTTTTACTCGAGCTGCGATTGACGGCGAGAGAGGAGGTTTTCTTTCCTTCAGTGGACTAAAGGACGTGGCTTTCTTTCCGGAATAGCACAACTGCGTTTAAATGTACCACTAAGCGATAATCATTCCTCTATTGAAGCTTTCTAGCTATCATTCCTTTGGCTACACTAGATTCTTTCTCGGAGATACGGGGACTGGTCTGGTTTAGTAGATACTGGTTTTGCGGGTAAAGTCGAGACAGGCTAGGCGGGTTTCTTAGGACGTCTGCTTCCAACGAGTGGACTCATCGCCTTGGGGAAGAGGTCGTTGGTTCTCTTCTTCTCTGGCGAATCAATTGGATTGTTGTTTGTGGCCGTCGAGTCGATGTGTTTAGAAGCTTTTGTTCTTGTCCCTTTTTCACAATGGGTACACCTAAGAAGTGAAAGTATCGGGCAATCTTAAACCTTCTCCTTCAGCTTCACTGGATGGGGGAGCTAGTAAGGTATTCCAATCTAGTAGGCAGAGGGGGATAGAAGGGTTGAGGAAGAAATGCAATTCGGCTTTTACCGAACCGAGTGAACAAAGAGGCTGCCTGCTTCCGTTCTTGCTTTTGTTGTTTGCGCATGTCCCGCGCTCCCATTTCCTAAATAGGAGCCTATAAAATAAAGGAATTACAGTAAGGGGCGACCGATTGAGCCCTTTTCTCGTGTATCGTTGCCTTCTTGCCTCCTGCGTTCCCGAGGAAGAGAGTAATAGTGTGAAATGTAGCCGAACTCATCGCTAACAATTTGTAATTGAGTGCCCGTAGGGCTATAGAATCCACTATGTACTCGGCGAACCAGTATGATATCGTTATTGGCTGTCTTTGGAAGAGCTGCTAAGCCGTTCAAAGAAGAACAAGCAGTTCGCCGCTTTCACATGGCAGAACCCATCACAGCACAGGGAGTCTGGCGCCCCTATACACTCATATCTCGACTTTACAACGGATATTTGTTGTGCCCGCCTAACCTTCGCACTAATAAGCACACAAGACACATAGTCATATGGATGCCTGTTTTACTATGCGCGATAGAATACTCAACCAAGCATTCAGGATTACTCCCGCACCAGAGAGTTCTCAGCCTGCATGCCCCGTACTCTCAAATCGAATATCTCGTGGCACCACATCTTTAGACAAAGGGCAGTTTGCGCAAAGACAAAGAAAAAGCCGAGTACACCGGTTTAACGAAGTCAACACATACGCTATGGACCATGCCAATAAACAACAGGAGCTGTATCAGAGACTGAGTAAGTTATAGCAGTCTCTCTTTCATGAAGTGTCAGCGCGAACTCTTGTTCATCCTGATTCCCAAGAGGCCCCATAAGAGACCTTTAAAGGCACGCTAACGAGGAAGATTTATCGTCACAGGCTTAAAGAGATCGATTTCCTGATGATCTAAGTCAAGCAATTGTGACACATTATATTATATCGACTATTTGTATAAAACAAAATCAATAAGATATGGCAGCTTCACCCGGAATGGGGAATAGGAATGGAATAAGCATCGACTTCTTATATATGGTTGAACTAGCTACCAGCAACCTAAGGGCAACGAAACGAACTTAGGCAAGTGAGTGAGTGGCAGTGCAGTTGCTCCTCTGGAATAAAAAGACAGATCTGATACTTATTTATTTAATACGCAATTCACAGTGTCTAGTGACCTTCCGGCGACGAAACCGATAGTACTGAGAGTCGAGTTAAGAAGTTCAGATTTCATAAGCAAAGAGAGAAGGATCAACTAGCCCGAAAAGAGAAAGGGGAAACAGTAAAGTAGCGGAAAGCCTTTCTGAAACAGAAAGTTGAGGCAATTACCAGTGGAAAAAGAAAAACTTGGAAGAGTCCCCTTCGGTGGTGAAACACCTTTTCCGTGGTTGACTCATTCGCAGCTACCAAGGGGGTACAAGCGAGTACGAGTCATTCAATCTAGATCCCTTCCGAGGTTCGTTCCTCACTCATTCTTCTTTCTCTTTCTCAGTGCCACTGCAAGTCATTTCGTGAGAAGTACTCCTTCTATACGTCTAAAGTAAAGCAAGGGAGTGACTGTGACTTGTGCTTCCGGTGAGTGGCATCAGTTGGAGCGGTATGCGATGGCGCCGGATCGGATATGGATGGGCTCGGTCCTACACTCGACTAGGCTACAAGTCCACTACTTGCTTCCTCTTTGGTTGGAATTCGGGTCTTATCCGCGAAGAAAGCCAAAAGGAGAGGCTGTTTATCAGTTTAGTTTATCGAGGAAAGGCATATCTAAAGTCTAAAGGCTGGTCAATCCAGCTAAATTGGATCTTGAATCAACCCACCTGAAGAAATGGAGTTTTCTGCTAGTGGAAGGGGAGGTTTTGTAATAGAACTTTGCCCCACTTGAAAGATAGTCTATGGTGCACGAAGTCCCTTCCAGGGAAGAGCTTTTTTTAAACACAGTCAATTCGACACAGTAGGCCCATCGATACCGAGACAGCTTGTACGCTGAAGATCTTCAACACACTCTCGTAACTCCTTACACATAGGAGCATCCGTGGTCAATACGAGCAAAGGCTTCAGAGCCAATCAGAGTCACTTTCTTTTCTCAAGCTGACTAAACAACAACAGGTATTTCGGGCACCATAGACTTTCTTGTGCTCAGAGATCGCAGAATTGAGGAGATGGATTTAGAAGCTTCAATAGAGAGAGCTGCAGCTTTGTTCTTTCTTTGTGAACAATAGGGGCAAAGGCCTCCCTCTGTGGACTAATCAAACTCCTTCTTTCCGGTAGAGGAATAGCGTAGACCATAGGTCAACAAAACCGAGGCCGACATCTTACTTCCCTGATCGAGAAATTTACTTTCATAAGCTTTTCACAGGTGGCCAAAGAGATTTAACGACTTAAAGAGGTACCTCACGACTGAAAAGGTTTGAAACTAGCGACGCATTATTTGAGTCTTTCTAGAGCATCTAGAGGGGAATTCATCAGCTAAAGCTTCCTCTACTTATACTTTAGAAAGGACTTCTGAAGAGTCTTTTTATAGAGTATCCAATCCTTATATTATATAAATCTTGTATGCAAGTTGGCACAGCGCTTTCGCTTTAAATAAATCTCGCTCATCTGGTCAAATCAGCTCTTCTGCCTGTGTATCCCATGCCCGGTGCCGTTGATCTGTCTGATGGGAGAGGTCCATAAGGGGGAAACCCTTTAGCTTTAGCAAGTACTACTCCTATGTTGTCGGATAGGATAACCGATGCTAGTTTCGCTCTTGCAGTAAGTTTGAAAGGTAATGCAGAAAGACAGAACTCTTCTTTATATACATAATTCTTAGTCAGAGGAAGAGAAGAGGAGAGGACTTTTTTGATAAAGTAAGGAAGACGCGGCCTAGCTACGCATAGCCCTGTTCTACGATGAAAGACCTTTCTGCCTTCTTCCTTCGTCAACTGCACTGTGAGAAAGACATACTGTCTTCCGGTCGAGGCATACTATCTAAGTGACTCTCCTAGTGGGTGACTTCTTTTGAACAGATCCACGCGCTCTATCTTATATATGTCACCTGCTTCACCCATATGAAATCACACAAACCATGTCGGGTTCACAACCTAGGACAGAAAGCGAAAGGCTAAGGGAGGGTATGGGACTAATGGTTAAGGGTATTCCCCTAGTCATAGCATGGTCGAAGAGCTGGGTTTCAAAGAGGTAGTACTGACTTGACAACTGGACTGGCCTTGCCAATTGTGTATTGTATAGTGGACACGAGCAAACGAAGGGACTCACCAATTTCTCATTGGTGTCCTCTAGGGGACGAACTGCACGAGTCCCCATTAGAGGAACTGACCGAGTCCAATCTCGGCTGCTTTGAAGCAGGTTGTGCTTCTAATGGGGATACTTCTTCTCCCCTTGCTCTCTTTCTTGAAGCCTTTGACATGCCGCCTTCCTTTGCTCCTATGCTCTCTTGCAACCCCACGTACATGTACAATAGCCATCGGATTGCTTCAGTCGTACCCTACCGTCTGTCGAACCACTTTACCTTAGTATGCCTAAAGCATTCAAGTCAGCCCCTTGTCATGTCACATCCAATGCACTACTTGTTTCTTCTTTCGAGGTAAAAAGCGAGACCACTCCCACAGTACGATATAGCTGCTCTTCGGTCTTCGTTGTAAAGGATTCTTCCATCCAATGCATATGGCAACGGGCAAACAAGCAGTAGCTCAGAAGAAGCCATAGGAAGCTCCTACGTCTAGAGGAGACGGGCCAGCTTAGACGATCTTCTTTAGCTTTCGAAAAGCAACCTCACCCCGAAGCCGTAGTCAATAAGTGCACGAGGCGAGGCGATCAAGAAGGTCAGGCGATGCGGTAGTGAGCCAACATTGTATATCAAATGCCAATCCACATCTGAGATTCTCATTCTCGAACTCTATGTGGATGATCTTATTGTCATTGGCAGCAATGCTGCCTCTATTTCATCTTTCAAGCAAGATATGATGAGCAGCTTTCAGATGAGAGATTTGGGGTTGATGAATTACTTCGCTTCTCTCCAACAAAATCCTTGTTGTATGGCCTCTATTGAACGATTAAGCGAGTTTTATCTTATAGTGAGAGTCTGAGATGACCTCTACGTTACATTCGATCAACACTAGAGGCAACAAGACGGCGGCTCTCACTCTATTAGTGTCTTGAAGGGCGGGAACAACTATAGTTGAATAAGTCCTAGTTCACGTAAGCATAACCTGATATGGCCTAACGTAGCGATCCCTGGGAACTCATACCTCTCTTTTTGCTTTCTTCGGAGTTAAGCGATGAGTTCCACTTGAATGCTTCCCCTTCTAATGACTTATGATAAAGGTGGATCAATAAGCCAGACTGGGAATCAAGGCCTCGGCAATCCCCACAAAAGGACAGCAAGTGATGATATGGGTCGCCGACCCCATTGTAGTTACTAAACTTCGGTATCTTGAACCCTTCGATTCGAATCCCCTTTCCAATCATCCCTCAGGTTATGAAAGAAAGATCTGGACCGTTAGGGATCAGGAATTGAAAAGCCTGATTGGTCGACCTTTGCCTATGATTGAGCCGTGGTATAAAATTGGCTCACTAGGTGGAAGGCATCCTATGGTGCGGCGGATAGAGCTTCAGCCATGCACCTACCTCTGCATGCTACTCCAACCGAATGACGAATTGCATAAATAAAAGAAAAGGTCGGACCGGACCCATGCTAGAAAATGGAAGTTTTAACTAGGAGTCCTCTTAATAAAAGGAGCTTGGCATGTATGTGTTCGAATCGAAAGGTATAATGCGGAAGAATTTTCCAAAGAAAAATGGAAACAGGACCCTAGCCTGTACTGTACTGAACCAAGGTTCCGTCCTGAAAGAGAGAGCTCAGGAACCTTCATCTCTGACGGACAAATTGTTGGAAGGAGAGATCTCATACAAGAACTAAACTTACTACTCACTTAATGCGCATTAGAGGCGATTCTAATGAATTCTCTTATATAGCAGCTTGGAGCTTACCCCATATATACATAGAAGCAGGGACAAGATATCCACGCACAGAGAAGATCATCTAGTGTTTTTGCTTTTTTATTTCTTCGACGCTGGGTAAGGCAAGTGCCATGAGAACGAAAGAAGTGCCACGAACAACTGACACTAGGGGCATAAAAGGAGCTGCAGCTAGCCATAACATAAGACTTAAATCCCCCAACTTCAATCCCTATATGCGCCTATTACACAAGCACTATCATTAAGGGCAGGAGATTTCTTATTTATTAAAAGACTGTTTGAGTCTTATACCAATTTTGACCTTAGCCGCTTTATCCCTTATTCTTCTTTAGCAGCCTCAGCACCTATAGCACTGATTGGATTGACGCCTATCAGGAGTGCTTACCGAAGCCCATATCCGTTAACTGCTCGTGGGAATGGTCATATGTGGCAGTAGGCATCAAGACCGACCCTTTACAAAGAGCCTCTTTTTTTCTATTCCGAAAGGCTAAAAGACAAGCTATTCTTTCAATATGCGTAGTCATAGTGTGCTCATCTAACCCATTGAAGTTCAGTCTCTCCCCCTCCAGTTTTGACCTCTGCCACATTGGAAGAATTGCCTCCTTTCTCTCTTTTCTGAGGCTTGGGAACGGCGTTAGCTTATCTTTTCATCCTCTCGTCCCTTTGTGCGAGGTAAGTAAAGACTTGTACGCCTCTTTTGCTAACACCGCGAAACGTCGTAATTTGCTCGCTGACGAGATAAACGATGTCATCCCTGATTCCATTTCTACATAATTGTATTAGCTTCTCTTCTGATAGGTGTGCGCGACACCTATTAGCTTCCTTCTGCCACCTTTCGATGTAAGCATCCACCCGTTCATTAGGTTTCCGCCTCATATTTGATAAGTCGGCTAACGTCCCTCTGCATGACAAAGAATCTCCCGACGAACAGCTTCTGCATTTCCTCCCAAGTCTTTACTTACCTCGTTGGTAAGGTCTGATACCATTGGAAGGCATTGCCGGTGAGGGTAAAGCAATCTAGGTCGTTGGCAGATGTTCGCAGTCTTATAATAGGTAGAATCGGCCTAGCACCAGTTGCTCCTTTTATGAGGTCAGGAAGCTCTACTGTACAAGGAATTCGGACAGGGAGTAGTAGCAAGAAAGCCACCCCTGGTGCCACTGACTGGGTCTTAAGCGGACTATTCTATAGACCGGGAAAGGACTCCTCCACTTCTAGGCTCGATTACTCGCTAGGCATTATAGGCGGATACCCTCTCTTTCTTAGAAAAGGGAAACTCCTTTCTGTGAAAACTCACTATTTGAAGTGAAGTGTGCTCGAACCAATAAAGTGGAGGTATCTACTTGACGGATAGATAGACTTCTGCCAGCACCCTTCAAGTTAGGAAAGGGCAGGACGCCTGAAGAGAGTAAAGTGGCCGGACAAGCTATATATATCTTTCTTGTGAGACCGGAATTCCATTCATTTTTTGACTCCGTGCCTTGCATAATATTGGAAGTGAAAAAAATATCGTTGGGGCTTCCTTTTTTTCTTATTAGTATTCGACAACTTTAAGCTCTACAGATGATTGACCGGGCCGAACTAGATTTCAGCCTTCTTCCCTTGAAACGATTGGCTGGCTTTCAACGGCCTACAATTCAATGGGGACTCTTTGACGCATCTGATCCCGCTTCAACGTAAAGGATAAGGCGATCTGCCAACGTGGATGGCAAAATAGAAGAAGAAGAGGGGACTTTGCCAGGAAAAAATCTATTAACTTCCCTTGACTTGCCGCCCTCGGCTCTAATAAGTGGAGGGAACCCCATAGTGGGGAAGGTGGATCAGTAGACTGACTCTTCTCCTTATTATTCTTTATTCTAGGAAAGGTTGTTAGAAAACTGGGCCTTACTCTTCTTCTTCTACTAGAGGCTTACGGATTCCTATCCTATCCCTTTGATAGGCCTTAATGTTGCTTCTAGCCGAGCTTAGATACGCGGGTCAAGCCTTCCAACAAAGGAACTCAAAGCCAGTGCCAACTGGGCTGACTTCAAAGACGAGTGTTTTTCCAGCTCCCGGTATTTTCTATTCCCTAGACTGATGCGTTTTCGTTTGAAGGCAATTCTGGAATGGGCAGAGTCCCAACGTCAAAGTCAAGACCTATGCTATACGCGCTTCTTATCTTTGCTCTTCGATTCCCTTTCGTTTCTGACTAGGTGATGAGGCCTTAAGTTAAGGGGGAGCTTCTTACATACTTATTGGCTAGGCTTCTGCTAAAAAGCAAAAAATTTGCATATATATAGAGAGAAAGAGAAAGAAGAAAGAAAGGATACCACAATGATAAAAGATTTGAAGAAGATAGATCCGATCCACTTACAAAATGAAGTAAGCTGAACTGAAAGTAAACTAAAGCTAAGGGAAGGGCCCGCCGCTTCCCTACTCCGCC